ATGAATATGAATTGAATTGTCCTAAAGATTCAAAACCTATTTTGGCCTTTTTCTAAAAAAAAAATGAAAAAATCCAATGGGTTTAAAACTTATTTTTCGGTAAATCAATTACGAAATTTTTTTCTAGAACCCCTAAAATTTGTTTGACATCTTCTATGCGAAAATGCTCCATTTTCATAAGATCTTCTTGACTGTTATTCAAAAGGTCCAACAATGTATATATATTGGACCTTTTGAGGCAATTATAGATCCTGGGAGGCAATTCTGATTGGTCAATAAAAATCGATTTCAACGCCATTTTTTTTTTATTTTTTTTTAGTTTAGCCAATTTATCATAAAAGGTAAAAGGGGGTAAAGGAACCGTGTGTTGATTGTCCTCTAAATTTAAATTTTCTTCTTTGGTATGTAAAAAAGGAATCAATAAATCAATCAAATTACGGGAGGCTTCATGAAGTGCTTCTTTAGGAGTTAAACTTCCATTTGTCCATATTTCGAGAAATAGTATCTCTTTGTTACCATTTTCATAAGAATGAATACTATGATTCGCATTTCGAACAGGCATGAATACAGGATCTATAGGATAACTTCCATCTTGAAAGGTATTTGGCGCTTTTATAAGATATCCGCGATTCTTTTCTATTTGTAATCCAATAACCAACTCAATGGGTTCCGTCAAACTAGCTATATGCTGTGTATTATCGACGATTTCTACATAAGGCGGTAATATTATATCTTGAGCAGTTACATATCCAGGGCCCCTGACACAAATAGACGCCTCACAAGTTCCATAGAGATTACTTCTCAATACGATTTCTTTCAAATTCATTAAAATTTCATGTACTGATTCTTGAATACCCATTATCGTAGAATATTCGTGTGATATTTTCTCAGATTTTGCGCGTGTGATACATGTTCCTTCGATTTCTCCAAGCAAAGCTCTTCGCATCGCAATGCCTATTGTGTCTGCTTGACCTTTCATAAGCGGAGACAGAATAAAGCGCCCATAAAAAAGACGCTTACTGTCTGCTGCTGATTCAACACACTTCCACTGTAGTGTCCGAGTAGATACTGTTATTTTCTCTCGAACCATAATAATATTATTTGATCAGATCGTTGAATCATTTATTTCTCTTGTTTCTCTTGCTATTGAAATACCTTCAATTTTTATTTCTACACACGTCTTTTTTTCGGGGGTCTACAGCCATTATGTGGCATAGGGGTTACATCCCGTACGAAAGTTAATAGTATACCACTTCTGCGAATAGCTCGTAATGCTGCGTCTCTTCCGAGACCGGGACCTTTAATCATGACTTCTGCTCGTTGCATACCTTGATCTACTACTGCACGAATAGCATTTGCCGCTGCGGTTTGAGCAGCAAATGGCGTTCCTCTTCTTGTACCTCGGAAGCCACAAGTACCGGCAGAGGACCAAGAAACCACTCGCCCCCGTACATCTGTAACAGTCACAATGGTATTATTGAAACTTGCTTGAATATGAATAACCCCCTTTGGTATTTTACGTGTACTCTTACGTGAACCAATACGTCCACGTGAACCCTTTTTCGGTATAGCTTTTGCCATATTTTATCATCTCATAAATTTGAGTCAGAGATATATGGATATATCCATTTCATGTCAAAACAGATCCCCCTTCTTATTTTATTTGTATATCGGGTCTTTAACGAGTCTGATTATCCTTGTCTTTGTTTATGTCTTGGGTTGGAACAAATTACTATAATTCGTCCCCGACGACGGATTAGTCGACATTTTTCACAAATTTTACGAACAGAAGCTCTTATTTTCATATTTTCCACTCCTTATTTAATTTTGAATCCACTTCTTCGAATAAAAGAAGTTTCTTGAAATTTTCGATTTTGAATCGTATTCCTACGAACGAACTAGTTACGTTGAAAAAACACCTAATCTTTCGAATCTTTATTGCGGAGTCGATAAATTATACGACCTCTGCTTGAATCATAACGACTTACTTCAATTTTGACTCTATCTCCTGGCAGTATCCGTATAAAACTACGTCGGATCTTTCCTGAAACATAACCTAGAATCAGATCTTCATTATCTAAACGAACCCGGAACATACCGTTGGGAAGCGATTCAGTAATTAAACCTTCATGAATCCATTTTTGTTCTTTCATTCCAGGTAAAACCCCCTTGAAGTATCAACTTGTGGAGGAAGAACCCTATTAGACAACCAACCTCTTCTCTTTTCTTTTTCACAAATAAGAAGTTTCATATTCAATTTGGATATTAGAAAGATTACCATATATAACACAAAATTTCTCCGCCTATTCTTTCTAGTCGAGCCTCTCGGTCTGTCATTATACCGCGAGAGGTAGAAAGAATTACAAGCCCCATCCCACCTAAAATTCTAGGAATTCTTTGATAGTTAGAATAGATTCGTAGACCCGGCCGACTGATTCGTTTTAAATTTAAAAGATTTCTATAAGTCCTTTTCCTATTCCTTTTATGTCGTAGAGTTAAAACCAAAAAATATTTGTTGTTTTCTCGATGTTTTCTCACGTTTTCGATAAAACCCTCTCGTAAAAGTATTTTAACAATACTTTGGCTGATATTAGTCGATGCTACTCGAACCACGCTTTTTCTATACATATCCGCATTTCGTATAGAGGTTATTATGTCAGCAATAGTATCACTACCCATGATTAATTAAAATTATTGGTGCCTCCAAATTTGGATATAATCAACATGTTTTTCTTTTTTTTTTTTCATATTTATTTATGTACGTATTTGTTTATGAATAGGAATTTTGAAAGGTATATACGTGAGACAAAATCTACTAAATTAATCTTAATCTATTTCTTTTAAATACCCTACTATAAACATATCGTGGTCTAATTTTATAATACTTCGGGAGCTAATGAAACTATTTTAGTAAAATTGAACTGTCTCAATTCTCGGGCAATCGCACCAAAAACTCGAGTTCCTTTTGGATTTCCTTCTTGATCAATCACAACTGCAGCATTGTCATCATATCGTATTATCATACCGTTGTCACGTTTAAGTTCTTTACAAGTACGGACAATTACAGCTTTGACCACTTCTGATCTTTCTAGAGGCATGTTTGGAACTGCGTCTTTGATCACAGCAACAATAACGTCACCAATATGAGCATATCGACGATTGCTAGCTCCTATGATTCGAATACACATCAATTTTCGAGCCCCGCTGTTATCTGCTACATTCAAATAGGTCTGAGGTTGAATCATATCATTTTTTTTATCTGTTTTTTACAATACAAAGGTCGAAGAAAAAAAGAAATATTTTTTGTAAAAAAAAAAAAAAAAAGAAACCTGCACCCGCGATTTTTAAGGCATATTTCTTTTTTATCCCGAAATGATGAATTGAGCTCGTATAGGCATTTTGGACGCTGCTATTGAAATAGCCCTTCTGGCTATATTTTCTGTTACTCCACCCATTTCATAAAGGATTTGACCTGGTTTAACAACAGCTACCCAATATTCTGGAGAGCCTTTACCTGAACCCATACGTGTTTCTGCGGGTCTTACTGTAACCGGTTTATCCGGAAATATACGGACCCATATTTTTCCACCGCGACGTGCATTTCGTGTCATTGCTCGTCGACCTGCTTCTATTTGTCTAGATGTGATCCAAGCGGGTTCAAGTGCCTGAAGAGCGTATTTACCAAAACAAATAGTATTACCTCGAGAGGATATTCCCTTCATTCTTCCTCTATGTTGTTTACGGAATCTGGTTCTTTTGGGGTTATAGTTGATGGTTTGTTTTGAGTTCCATCTCTACTACAGAACCGGACGTGAGAGTTTCTTCTCATCCAGCTCCTCGCGAATAAAATCAATTCAAATTAAAGATTTTGAATTCAATTCAGATATAATATAATTTGAATTAAGATATACATTTATTTAAATATACATTTATTTAAGTTTAAGTAAGTAATATACTTAATCATAGATTTTATTTAATCTAAATCAAATATCAAATATATATATATATTATATATAAATTTGTATATCTTGTTTGTATTTTGTATAGATAACTAATAACTAAATATATAAAATAACTCTTTTTTCTTATATTTATCTATTTTAAATGTTAATTTAAATGTTAAAACGAATCTTTCTTTTGTTTTATTCTTTATCGTATTGGATTGACCCAAATTTAGCAATCCAAGAAAATAAAGTTTTCGCGGGCGAATATTTACTCTTTCCATTTCAGTTCTATCATTAGTTCAGAACTTTTCCGAATAGATGAATTGGTCTCTGGCCGGTTCCGCCATCCCGATCAATGAATCATTCGAATGAATTTTCACTAGAATCTTTTGAATTCACAGGTTCCGTCGTTCCCATCGCTTCTTACTTAATGGTTAGGTCTGAATTATACAATGGAGCTATTAGTTCTTGAGTCAATATTCTTAGTCTTTATTGGCTCGAAGCTCTTTATTTTTTGTTCGATGAGCAGATCCGTTTAATGAGGAATCCGTATTGATGCTTTATTACACAGATTTTTTCTGAGATGACTCATAGACCTTACATATTGGAATTATATATCATTAATATACTTTTTCTTTCTTTCTCTCATCCTTCCTTTTATCCATACCCTTTCTTTTTTATTTTGATTGACGACTTATAAGCAGAATTTTTTAATAAAAAAAGATTTCAGTTGCTACAACAATATGAACAATATCATATCTTGACTGGTTCTTTGGATCCAGATAATACGAAGTGATGAGTTGGTTATTACTTCTATAGTTAAGTTATAGTTAAGTTATTTGTTTATACTATACTATCGGGCTTATTTTTATACTAACCCTAAAAAACCAACGAGTCACACACTAAGCATAGCAATTTTATCAAAAGATTAATTGAATTTTTATTAAACCCTATAGAATTATAATAGAATTATAATTGTTCATTTTTTATTGAACAGAAAAGAAAAAGAAGAAACTAATTTATTATTTTTTGTTCCATCGCTGGATAGAATGCAAA